GGTAGAATCATCTTGATAGAGATGACAGGCTCAGTCTCTGTATTATCAATAGGATCAATTATAACAAGTCACACGCTCATATTCCGGAAATGCCGAAACAAATAAATTCCACAGTCGAACTCCCAGAATGATATATAAAAAAATCCGAGTCTTAAGTAAAGTAATTTTTTTTGATCAAAAACTAGGACTTCCTAATTCTTATGAACCTAACTCATGGAAATTCCATCCAATAAAACGGAAGAATTATAAATTTCCAAAATAATAGATAGGAATATCGCAAATAGAGCCATTGCAATTCCCATAAGTGGTGTAGTCCCCCAGCCTGGGGCTACTTTACCATATTCTGAATTCAATGGTTTCAATAAACTCCCTACGTTAGTTTGTCTTGGTCTAGATCTAGAACTGCCCTCAACGGTTTGTGTAGCCATAAATCCTATTTAATTTTTGGTTTAGATCTGTTGACTTTGTATACCATTCCGTTGTAGTTGTAAATAAACGATCTCATCGTAGATCCATTATGATCTTGACATTCTCTAGAAATGGAAACAGCAACCCTAGTCGCCATCTCCATATCTGGTTTACTTGTAAGCTTTACGGGGTACGCCTTATATACCGCTTTTGGGCAACCCTCTCAACAATTAAGAGATCCATTCGAAGAACACGGGGACTAATTGAAGTAATGAGCCGACCCTCTTGGTCGGCTCATTACTTCAACATCAGTTAAGATAATGAAAAATTATTTCATTTTTTAGTAGGAACTTTAGGCGGTTCTCGAAAAAAGATAGCGAAAAAAATTATCCCTAAAGTTGAAACTAAAAGGAATGTATAAACCAATGCTTCCATAGATTCGATCGTGGTTTACAATTATAGCTTCCACACCTATTTGTTTTGGATTATTTAACATACCATATAAAATACCATATAAAAAATAACATACCATATAAAAAATGGGAAAAAAGAAAAGTGGGTGATTCAAGCCAAGATTTTTTAGGTACCTTACCCTATTCAATTCAACAAAAGAAAATCGAGTCGAAAGATACCGTAGCGATCTTGTATCAGACTACCTGTCTCCTTGTAGTTGGATCCCCAAGTTTTTGGAATGCTCCAAATTCCACTTGAGCATCCAAATCGGGATCAATACCGGCAAAGACATCTCTGAACAAGGTTCTAGCACCATGCCAAATATGTCCGAAAAAGAAGAGCAAAGCAAACGTAGCATGCCCAAAAGTGAACCAACCTCTTGGACTGCTACGAAAAACACCATCGGATTTCAAAGTAGCCCGGTCTAATTCAAAAATTTCACCTAATTGAGCACGTCTAGCATATTTTTTCACGGTAGCAGGATCACTATAACTGACTCCATTGAGTTCGCCACCATAGAACTCAACGGTTACACCTACTTGTTCAACACTATACTTGGATTCTGCTCTTCTAAAAGGAACATCGGCCCTCACAATTCCATCTCCATCTACCAAAACTACGGGGAATGTTTCAAAAAAGGTAGGCATACGGCGTACAAAAAGCTCGCGACCTTCTTTATCTCTAAAGACGGGGTGGCCTAACCACCCAACAGCTATTCCATCCCCGCTGTCCATCGATCCTGCTCTGAATAAGCCCCCTTTTGCCGGATTATTACCAATGTAATCATAAAAAGCTAATTTTTCAGGAACTTTAGACCAAGCTTCCGCTAAACTCAGATTTTCTGCTAGTCCGGCGCCAACTCTTCTATATATTTCTTGCTGGAAGTATCCCTGATCCCACTGATAACGAGTAGGACCAAATAACTCTATTGGGGTAGTTGCTGAACCATACCACATAGTTCCAGCAACAACGAAAGCTGCAAAAAAAACAGCAGCGATACTACTAGAAAGTACAGTTTCAATATTGCCCATGCGTAATCCTTTGTATAGACGTTGAGGCGGGCGGACACTAAGATGGAATAGGCCCGCCAATATGCCTAATGTACCCGCTGCAATATGATGAGAGGCTATTCCTCCCGGAACAAAAGGATCAAAACCTTCTGCGCCCCACGCCGGATTTACAGATTGCACTTTTCCAGTTAGTCCATAAGGATCGGATACCCATATTCCAGGACCATATAAGCCTGTTACATGAAATGCGCCAAAGCCAAAACAAGCTACTCCTGAGAGAAATAAATGAATTCCAAAGATCTTGGGCAAATCTAAAGAAGGTTTTCCCGTACGTTCGTCACAGAATATTTCTAGATCCCAATATACCCAATGCCAGATGGCTGCCAAGAAACACAAGCCGGAAAACACAATATGTGCCCCTGCCACGCCTTCATAACTCCAAATACCCGGATTCGTTATATTTCCTCCTGAAATATTCCAACCACCCCACGAATTGATTATTCCTAAACGAGTCATGAAGGGTATAACGAACATCCCCTGTCTCCACATTGGATCAAGAACAGGGTCAGAGGGATCAAAAACCGCCAATTCGTATAAAGCCATCGAACCAGCCCAACCAGAAACTAGAGCTGTATGCATTATATGGACAGAAAGCAATCGACCAGGATCATTCAATACAACAGTATGAACACGATACCAAGGCAAACCCATGGAAATCCCCCTTTAGTAAAGAAAAATGAATACTATGTAACTTTATCGCATTGAAACTTATACTATGTACCTAACCTTTTCAGTGGATTCCATATGAGAAAGGGTTACTATTTATTCTATTCCGTTGAAAATAACAGAGGAATTCCGTTCGTAAGAACAAAGAGAAACAGATCTATTCTATACTCGATAAGTACCAATACGCAATGGGAGGATTGGTCCCATTTTAGGGGAAGGAATGCGCAGATACTTATTCATTATTCGAACGATCGGCAGACCCGTTCGTTCAAATTTTTATTTATTTTGTCTTCCCATATCAACCTTCAATCTATGTATAAAAGAGAATAAAAAGAAAAAAAAACAAAATGATCAAGACAATAAATCCATTCTTACGTTTCTATATTAAAGTAAAGTATAGGATTTAATTTTTTCTTAAATTTAATGCCCATTGGTGTTCCAAAAGTACCTTTTCGGAGTCCTGGAGAGGAAGATGCGGTTTGGGTTGACGTATAGTGCGACTTGTCAAACATATTGGGTCATACGGGATTTGCCCGTTGTCTCCCCCGATCGAGATATCCTACGTTTCGCCCAAGAAATGAAATATTGTATTGATCGAACCATCCATCATTCGGAGCATGAAGTGAAATTAGATCAATTGATATTGAGGATAAATATTATCAATTAGAAGAATTTATGGTTGACTTGGACTAATTAAAGTATCTGGGCTCCGTTCAGAAAATACCAATTCGGTAATGGTAATATATGTACGATTACCACTTGTATCATAGACGATTCTTATACTTATTTTAGGGGCAATCTGAAACTGCCTTGCTAACCAGTATGATGAATCCATTGAATAGTTTGGGGGAAGGCATGAAATAAATTGAAAAAAGTCATAGCAAAAAGAGGTGGTACTGAGATCATTTGCCCTATATGTGCAAATAAAATTCGGGCAGATCTTTCCCCGGAGTAGAACATCAACCTAAAAGAATTGAAAGGACCCATTCAGAAACAAGAAAATTACATCGTGATTTGAATCTCGACGAAACAATACATCAATAAAGGGTTAGTTCAATCAGTAAATTCTTTTTTTTTTTTTAAGGGAGGGGTCAAAACTCATGTTTTTTGAAAAGATAGAAGAAAAATTCCTTCATTAGAAAAACAGAAATCTGTTACAAAAAAAAAAAGAGATAGGAATGGAATCGACACATTGATTTGTTTTTCGCAATTTTCTTTTTGAACCGTATGCATCCAAAAGTGCACGTACGGTTCGTAAGGCATATTATTTTGTCCTAATCAACCGACTTCATCGAGAAAGGTTACTTTTTTTAGGGCAAGAGGTTGATAGCGAAATCTCGAATCAACTTGTTGGTCTCATGGTATATCTCAGTATAGAAGATGATACTAAGGATCTTTATTTGTTTATAAACTCTCCCGGCGGATGGGTAATACCAGGAATAGCCATTTATGATACTATGCAATTTGTGTCACCCGATATACATACAATATGCATGGGATTAGCCGCTTCAATGGGATCTTTCATTCTGGTCGGAGGAGAAATTACCAAACGTCTAGCATTCCCGCACGCTTGGCGCCAATGAAGTTTTTATTTGAAAAAAAAAAAAAGAATAAGACTATGCCTTCGCCATATCGAATATAAATAATAAGTAATAATAGCATGGCACTTCGGGTTCGATATGAATAATCCATTCTTTTTTTCCTAACATGAGATTTTGTATCGAAATAGTAGTATGAAACAAAAACAAAGGTTATTTCTGGTTTTATCTTATCTGCCGGGAGTACATTTCAGCGTTACAAACCTTTTTCTTCCACACTAAAAGTCTCGTTACTTATATTTATGTAGAGTCCGAAAATGGGAAAAAAGATCACTTTTACTTATTTTGATCATATCAAAAACAAACTTTGGAATTGCTAAATCAAAGACGAAATAAATATGGAAAGCAACAGAACCATCATAGTATTTTTTTTCCTACGATGCGAAAGGAAGGGTGGTAAATGGATCATTCAACCATTTGGATCGGAAGGATCCTATTTCTTTCTTCGATAGAATAGAAGGGGGGAAAATGAAATTCCGTTGCGGAGCCGTATGCAATGAACAAAATATGCATGTACGGCTGTTCAATTCTCTTTTTTCTTATTCCTTTTTTTATCCCTTACTTTATCCCAATCGTGCGGGATAGAAGAACTGTGGATGCATGATGTTATATCAATATTATCAGGGTTATGATTCACCAACCCGCTAGTTCTTTTTATGAGGCACAAGTGGGAGAATTTATCCTGGAGGCGGAAGAACTCCTGAAACTTCGTGAAACCCTTACAAAGGTTTATGTACAAAGAACAGGCAATCCTTTATGGGTTATATCCGAAGATATGGAAAGAGATGTTTTTATGTCAGCAACAGAAGCCCAAGCTCATGGCATTGTTGATCTTGTAGCGATTGAAAAGAAAAATACTGGGGATTCCGTGTAATTTCAATCCATGATTCGATTTCAACTCATAATTCGAATTTTTCGTGATTTGATATTGAATAGAAATAATTGATAATCATCAATCATCAGGTTAAGATCGATCTAAACCAAACTATTATATTTTTATATACGACATGCCAACTATTAAACAACTTATTAGAAATACAAGACAGCCAATACAAAATGTTACGAAATCCCCCGCTCTTCGAGGATGTCCTCAGCGTCGAGGAACGTGTACTAGGGTGTATGTGCGACTCGTTTAGATCATGAGTTCTAATAAATAAAACAATTTTTTCCAGTACCAATCACCAGCAACAATGAATAGGATAGATAGGGTGGAAGAAAGTAATTTACTACCTAAAAATGAAGATCCATTATATACCTATATTTTTTGTGTATCGAATTTATGCTTTCTGTTGGTGCAAATCCAACTGACCCCATTTGGGATGAGAATAAATTCCCCATTGGTAGCAAATAGTTATCCATTAAGCGGAGGAAATAGGACTATAAGAAAAGAAGCAAAAGGTGATGTTCTTATTCTTGAAAGAACGGACTAATAAGGTCAGCTACCTAGCCAACTTTCATAATTAAATGCCGTCACTGTATGGATAACTTTTTTTGTGAAAAGAGCTATCTATTATTGTATAATTGATGGGTAGAGCGAAAGAGCGTGAACTATACAAGTTCACAATAACATTTGATTAAATGAAAGAAGAGGCTCCGGTGTATAGAGAGGACCTCACCGTTTATGAAATAACCATAGAAACGATGGAACCCACTATTTGAATTTATTTAGTATTAGTATCGATAAAATTTCTTATTTCCAAGTAAAATGCTCGGAAGGAATAAAAAATCGTGGTTGGGAAGGTCATAGTAGCAAAAGCCATTGGAATTTTTTTTTTATATATTGGAATAATCCGTTTTGTTATTAATCAACCGGGGAATAAAAGGATGACTGAAAGAAGAGAAATCAATTAGTTATTCATTAAAGTTTAATTTGATTCAATGACCAGAGTTAAACGAGGATATATAGCTCGGAGACGTCGAACAAAAATTCGTTTATTTGCATCAACCTTTATAGGGGCTCATTCAAGACTCACTCGAACCACTACTCAACAGAAAATGAGAGCTTTGGTTTCCTCTCATCGAGATAGGGGCAGACAAAAGAGGCATTTTCGTCGTTTGTGGATCACTCGGATAAATGCAGTAATTCGTGAAAATAAGGTATTCAGTAGTTATAGTAAATTAATACACAATCTGTACAAGAAGCGATTGCTTCTTAATCGTAAAATACTTGCACAAATAGCTATATCAAATAAGAATTTTCTTTACATTATTTCCGACAAGATTCTCAAATAAAGGAGATTCTAAAGTCATATTTCTATCATACATAGAAGTGATTGAAAAAGAATTCCCCGGAGTCCATTCTCCGGGAACATCAAATAAAAATAAATAAAGATAAATTAATAAGAATGAACGAATATCTTTCAATAAAAAAGATTTCTTTTTTATTTTTCAAACAAAACATCAATATGAGCTTGAGTCCCGATTGGAGTTTTGAGTCAATTGAGGAGATGCCTATTTATTTCTGGTTCTAGGACCTGTAGTTCTAGGGATGGACTCGGCTCTCTCAAATTGTTTCTCACTATTAAGAAAAGGTAACAAAGATAAAATACGAGCTTGTTTTATAGCAATAGTAATTAATCGTTGTTGTTTCAGAGTCAATTTATTCACCCGTCTAGATAATATTTTTCCTTGTTCACTAATAAATCGACTAATTAAACTCATGTTTCTATAATCAATTTGATCCCCCGATTCAATTGGGGGATAACGTCTACGAGAAGACCGCTTGGATTTACGAAAAGGTTGCTTGGATTTATCCATAGGTTTATTCTTTATCTCTCAAATTATATATTTTTTTTTTTTTATTCATTTCAGATACGACCAAAATAAGGTTTGATTTGTATATTATATATATGTGAAGTTCTTCCTTTTCCTGTCCTATCCCTTCCCTTGGATTGGAAAGATTGAGCACACGTTCTGCTCGATCTATTTCTTTATTTCCCCATGAATCGTATGCTTGTGACAATAGCGACAAAATTTTCTCAAGTCTAATCGACTGTGTGTATTGTGTCGATTCTTTTGAGTAATATATCTAGAAATGCCCGGCGATTTTTTATTAATACCATTTTGGACACAACAGGTACATTCCAAAATAACTATAATTCGGACATCTTTACCCTTGGCCATGAACCTCCTTTACATTTTGAATCGACTTACCTATTCTATTTTCGATCCGACCCAAAGAATACGAAAATAACAAAAAAAATCAATATAAGTTATTAACTAGAAATGGAATTTCTAAAGATTTCGTTGTAATTCTTAATTCGAATTAATATGAATAGAATAACAGTAATAATGTAAGTAATACAATTTTTTTTTCTAACTATCAATTATTCCTATTCTAATCCTAGCATTTCATTTTAAGATCCTCTTTCTATCCTATGATTGATTTCGTGCGAACTGCCCTAGACGGAACCCCCCTTTCCATTTCTGTTCTCCAAAATCGGATCTTAGATTCACCGGATTTTTGCTCAGGGTCCATACACTTTCTCTTTCCTTCCTATCCTAAAGAACTGAATGAAAAGGGAGGGGGACGGAGTTTTCGTCACATCGCGTATAATTGTATCCCAATTTTTTTTTTTAATTTTTCGCATATCAATAACTAGAATTAAAAAAAGGGGAATGACAAAGCATCTGGGAATAAACGATTAATTTCTATCAATAAACCCGCTAAAGACCCAAACCATAGAGTAGTTAAAACAGGTGCCGTGGAGAGATATGTTTTTATATCTCGCATTGAAAATCCTCCTTCTTTATTGTAATACATGTATGGTCAGATGCTGTAGTTCAAGATCATTTGTATTTTTTTTTTTTACATTAGGTTTCAGATGTATATAATTCTTTTATTATATGAAATCAAAAATAAGAAATTACAAGAAAATTGTATTTTAGATAGAGGAGAAAATAACGATTTGGAAAACAAGACATGGATTTTGTACAATGAGACTGTACAACAACTTTGAAAAGGGGTGTAGCGCAGCTCGGTAGCGCGTTTGTTTTGGGTACAAAATGTCACAGGTTCAAATCCTGTCATCCCTACCTATTACTTCTCCTACGGGCAGTAACGAGGGATTAATTGAGTGAAATCGATTCAAATTGGACAGAATAGAATCTTTTTTCATTTTTGCATACCAATGTATGCAAGCAAAATGAGCGCTCTTAGTTCAGTTCGGTAGAACGCGGGTCTCCAAAACCCGATGCCGTAGGTTCAAGTCCTACAGAGCGTGATTCCATTTATGTTATGTCGAATCACAATAAAAAACTGAACAAAACACAGTTGAATTGAAACTTGAATTTGACCTCCTCGTTGGAGGAGGTCAATTAAAAAAGAAAATCTTATTCAATCAAAGGTCCAACTGATCACCGCGCCTGTATTGTAAATATGCAGTTACAAATAATCCTGCTAAAGTAATAGGAATTAGACCTAAGACGATTCCAAAAAGAAAAACTTCAATCATTTCGATTTGTTTAATTTGTTTAATAGTATAAAAAGAAAGGTAAGATCTATCCCTAAATATTAATCTGAATTGTCCGCGAATCTCAATAACCAAGAGTTAACAACTGACGCGGGAAGGAATCTAGAATACCCGAAACCCGGGTAGAGATATTCATTTTTATGAATTGTTCACTCAATTTATTTTAAATAAGTCGTATCTTGTTCAAACCAATCAAGAAAGCTGGGGTTATAGTTGAAGCAGCCAATAGAAAACCGAAATAACTAGTTATAGTAGGCATGAAAGAACTAAATTAGATATTTTATTTTGCTACATATGTTGTTGATAAAACACTTCCCTAAGTTTCTATTTTCTCAGATACGACAGTAAGAAAAAACCAATTGACAGAATAAGTTTAGTTCCAATGGAGAGTTCTTGATTCATCAATCATTATAGATGAATGGCACTAAAAAAAAGAATTACATGGGTGGAAAAAATGGATTCATCGGTTATGACATCAACCAATCCTTTGATTCCATTCCGGATCAAGAGATTCATTGCGCAATTCGTGAGTTGAATAAAGTAATAGTAATAAGAACTCGTTGTGTAACTTCATTCAAAAATGAAATTATATTTCAATAATTTTGGAATAAAAAAAGATGATAGCAAATTGTTTGCTCCAAAATGGATTAGATTCTATTGCAAACTCAATAATCAAAAATCAAAGTTTATTTTCAAATTCAATTCTTTTTTTTATTCCTCCATTTTTTACTTCGTTTTAACTCATTGGGTTCGGCTCAGTCCAGTAATAGGTTGGTTAATTGTCCATAATATCTTGAATGAGAAGAAAAAAAGTGTCCCGCGATCTATCGAAAAAGTAAAACCTTTATTTTCATTTTGTATTTCGGGTCCAACTCGAAGAGCAGCTTTCATTATCTTTTTAGGCTCTATTCTATATTCTGCCTTTCCATATCAAGGAATTCCATTTTGTTTTCTAGTTGGGTCAAGAAGGAACCTTTGTTTTGGATCTAATGCAACAACGGTTGGGTTGTATCATGAATATTGATTGTTCCAGCTATGTTCTGTTTTTTTCATAAAATACTATCTACTACAATGTAGTATATTTTTTGTATGACTAATAAATTACTTGAAATGAATGAAAGGATTCGAACAAAAAAAAATGAATAATGAAAAGGATTCATAGATTTTCCATATCATTGAATTGTGTGAATAAAAAATATCTTTCATGAATTTTTATATTGGAACCCATTGATTCAAACTTTCCCAAGATCCTTATTTTCTATTACGAAGTCAATAGCATAAACAAACCTTATTTCTATGATTTCTATAAAGAATTTGAGGAATTTTCTATTGA